GGTCAATTGAATCTCAACTGTTCAAATAAAGTTTGTCTCTTGAAGAAGTAAATGAGTTATATTGAGTTCTATTCTATTAGAATAGAAATATTTTGAATATTTCAAATTGTTAAATGTAATTTAATATTGTTTAATGTATTTATATATATATATAATATATGTTATCATATGTCTTTTTTTATTCCTTACTTGACAACAGTAAGAAATTAAGTAATAAACTGAGAAAAAGAAAAAAAGAATAATCAATGGAATAAAAGAAGAAATGTCCCGGCCAGTACTTAACCAGTACTTAAGCAGATCAGGCCGGGAAAATAAACCTTTCATATAAAATCAAAGAACTAAGATATTCTTTCTATTGAGGAGATCCGTTTTGAGTCATTATCTATATTGAATTCCTGATCAATTTATTTTTTCTATTTTTTTCTTATTTTTCTTATTTTTCTTATATTTCTTATACATATTTTTACATATTTTATTATATATAATATATTTATACTATAATAAATATATATCTCTTAGTATAAATATATACCTTTACTTTTATTTTATTTAAATTATTTTATCTAAATATTAAATACTTTGTTTAAGTTTAAATTTTAATAGCTATTTAAAAAATTTCTATTATTTATTAGAATATTTTTTTTATTAAAATAGAATAATATAATAAAATAAATAATAATAATAAAGTTAAATAAGATTAAATAAATAAAAATAAAATGAAAAAATAAAATAAAGAGAAGAAGGTGGATTTTTATCAATCTTTATTTCACGTGTTACATCACATAACAAATTTTCAATTTGGAATTAGGAGAGATGGCTGAGTGGACTAAAGCGGCGGATTGCTAATCCGTTGTACGAATTATTTGTACCGAGGGTTCGAATCCCTCTCTTTCCGCTTTCTCTGATCACTTGGTATTTTCGAATTCGAAAAGATTCTCATCCCTTGATTTTATCATAGTTAAATGTATGAAACAAATAAGATTATTAAGAATTAATTTAGAAAAAAGCAAAAAAAAACTAGAAATTTTTTATTCCTCACGTCCAGGATTGCGTCCTGGATCATTAGATAAGAATCCAAAGATAAAAAGGGAAACAAAGAATATCACTACTGTGTAAACAAAGAGTTTGAGAGTAAGCATTACACAATCTCCAAGATCATTTTTTTTTGAAAAAGGGGAATAGATTGCCTATTTTTTACCACATATACCATTTTTTTTTTTTGTTTTGACACCCCAAAAAATGAAAAATAAGACGAATTTTTTTGTAATAAGATTTTGATTCATTCGTTACCCGAAATTTCTTGTCATATCAATAATTAGGTATTGTGGAGTACCTAATAGTCCATACTCACCGGAAGGTCAGAACGGGGAAAAGGCTGATCCAAATTCATCGCTGCGGTTATTCATTCAATATACAAGAATTTCTATTTTTGAATCGAGGGTTCGTAATGTAAGACTTATCTGATCTTATCAATTTTTATAATTTTTTTTATCGAATACATCATCAATTTAGCAGAGTATTAAAGATTTCATCGAAAACTTACAGTGGCTTGCCAAACAAAGGCTAAGAGAAAAAAGAGTACAGGTATGACAGGCATAACATCTACGATTGGATTGAAAATGGCATAAGCTTCGGGCAATTTGGCGAAGAAAAAACTACTCGAATAAAGGACAGAATTAAGACAGATACCGATTAAACTAAAGATATTAAGCATAACAAGCATTTCGTTCTTGTGGATTAGATAATTTTGAGTTATTTTTATAAGGGAAAAATGAAAAAGGCAGATCAAGAAATCCTTCTTTTTCTTCGGTTCGGACTTTCCCAAATAAAAAATCCCTCCCCCCATTATCATTCTAAAATGAGAATATAAGGAATTCAACTTTCATACAATATCTTAATTGAATTCTATGTAATGATCAATGAATTTTTTTGATTCTATATCTACATGTCTTGAATCCTAGCAACAAAATATCCCATATGTTTTTGTGTATTTGGGTTGGGATTGACGAATAACCAATACCAATATTAGTGTTGATTAATATCGAATAGAAATCAAAATGGGGCGTGGCCAAGCGGTAAGGCAGCGGGTTTTGGTCCCGTTATTCGGAGGTTCGAATCCTTCCGTCCCAGATCGTTTTTCATGAAACGAAAGATGGGATCACACTGCATTCCACATGAAACAATAATTTGTTAAAGGGAAAAATCTTTTCTTATTAATTTTCAGAATGGTTCTAAGAATCATATCTGAGAATTCGTTTGGTTTCTCACAAACGGAATCAAGTGTCAAATGTGGGTAAAATTGAATATCTTTATTTTCATTCAATTCATATGATAGAATATGGGGTTAAATTAAATAAATTCGATCCTTGCTGACCCTTATACGGATAAATACTTATTTATCCATAGATAGAAATATTATATACCGGTTGAACCAATGACTATTCATGATTTTATATTGAATCAATTCCATACCGCTTTGAAATTTCAATTAGAGGAATGTTATGGTAAAACTTCGTTTGAAACGATGTGGTAGAAAGCAACGTGCGACTTGAAGGACATGGTCGGCTGTGGATTTTTACATCCGCCATCTTCTATAGTAATGAAGATGCTCTTGGCTCGACATAGTTTGTTCTGTTCTGCCCGGAACCTAATTTGTGTTGGGTTATAAGTAAATAGTACATGATGAAGCTCGAGAAGAAAGGATTGATTCATTTTTCAAGGGAAAGAATCTAGGGTTAGTGAAAATCAATAAGTTAGACCAACTCTGTAAGTATATCCTCACTATATATAAATTCTAAATCGAAAGGTTCAAATTCAGAACAAGTTTGAAAAGTCAAATTTTCCGAAATTGGTAAAACTATTTCGATGAAAAGTGTATCACAAGGGAATCAATCATTCATATTCTATTTATATAGAAAGAAATAACAAAAAAAGGTATGTTGCTGCCATTTTGAAAGGAATAAGGATCCCCGAGGTAATGTCTAAACCCAATGATTTCACAAAGCAAGGATAAAGGATTCCGAAACAAGGAAACACTATTTTCAATTGTCTCAACAATTGGATCAGACTGAGGAATAAAAATAGATTCGAAATGAGACAAACAAAAGAGTTTAGAGACGGCTCAATAAATGTCTAAGGATTCTCTTGTCAGAATTACCCAACTTGAGTTATGAGTATGAATGAGATTTCTTCCTTTTTCTGTAAGGAAGAAGAAAAAAGTACTCAATTCAAATTATAGTAAAATTCATGATTTTATGGATCCACTTGCTATTATATACAGAAATTGGAATCATTTTTCTCGAGCCGTATGAGGAAAAAACCTCCTATACGTTTCTAGGGGGGGCATTGTTTATTTACATCTATCCCAATGAGCCATCTATCGAATCGTTGCAATTGATGTTCGATTCCGAAGAGAAGGAAGAGATCTTCGAAAAGTAGGTTTTTACAATCCGATAAAGAATCAAACTTATTTAAATGTTCCTGCTATTCTATATTTCCTTGAAAAAGGTGCTCAACCTACAGGAACTGTTTATGATATTTTAAAGAAGGCAGAATTCTTTAAAGAAAGAACTTTGAGTTAATTAAAGGAAAAAACAAAATTATTAAATAAATAAAATAAAGTAGGGAAGGGTAACTAGTATCTATCCTTGTGTAATTATTTCTATTTACACACCATTTTCCTTTTTCTTGCTTTATTCATATTTTGGTGGGGGAATTGAATTTAACAACAAACAAGGGGTTAAGCTTGCTTATCGTACTTTTATTGATTGAATAAACCGGGGATTTTTTATTTACCTTTTCCTTAATTTTTTCCATTCCAATTTCTTATTTATGTTGTGCCAATCCAACACAAGTCTTTATTTTATTTACTTGATTTACTTTCTCAACATTGCTTTTATATTGACAATGGTGTATCGAACAAATATAATTCGATCGTAGATAAATAGGGCTGTTTATCCCCACCCCATATTGATTTTTTTTGTTTCTTTCACTCAAATGATGGGTTTGCCTTGCTGCATTTACTCTCATACAAGATGTATTTTCTTAGGGAAAATCAAAAAAGAATTTGATAAAAAATGGGTGGTCTGCCATAATTTTTACATTTCGATTAGGAATATTTTTAATCCGATCTGCTAACTTTGGTATTTTGTGTTTCTAATTGATCAGAAAATCTTTCTTTTCGATGTGTTGCTAGTTCAATGTTTTGATAGGGTCGTGCAGTGCAATTCAATTGATTTTTATATTTTGATCGTATCTACATATCCTATTTATCCGGGTTGCTAACTCAACGGTAGAGTACTCGGCTTTTAAGTGCGACTATGATCTTTTACACATTTGGATGAAGCAACAAATTCGTCCAGACTATTGGTATAGTCTATAAGACCACGACTGATCCTCAAGGGTAATGAATGGAAAAAACAGCATGTCGTAATAAAATTGAAAATCTAATAAAATAATAAATTTATTTTATTAGATTTTCAATTTTATTAATTTATAATTTATTTAATTTGAAATGAAAGTCAAAGTTAAAGTAGAACTTTGAGTTTATCCTTACCGGATCATTACAGTTCCAAAAGATTGTTTTGATTTTTGGAAGGGGACAAAAGAAATTCACATTTACAGTTGGGTCTAGTGAATAAATGGATAGAGCTCTATGGCTCCAATTCTGGTAAAATAAAAAGCAACGAGCTTATGTTCTTAATTGGAATGATTACCCGATCTAATTAGACGTTAAAAATGAATTAGTGCCTAATGCGGGAAAGAGTGGGTTCTCCTGTGAGTGAACCATTGATTTTTTCTTTTTTTTTTTTCAGAATCCTAATTATTCTTTATTATGGATTATAGACGGATGTGTAGAAGAAACAGTATATTGATAAATAGAATTTATTCCAAAGTCAAAAGAGCGATTGGGTTGCAAAAATAAAGGATTTTTTCTCCTGTTGTAATTATAACGAACATAAACCAATTGGATAGAAAAGGAAGGTAAAAAGATCTGTTGA